GACACACAAACACTAACGATAAAATTTAACCTTATTTCTGGCCACAACACTTAGCACCAGAAAACCAAATACCAAAGTCAAACACAAACATAAATATAATCAACCTTCTCTAGACCTACACAACACACCACTAAACTCAACACCAATCAACGCATAATAAACTAAACCACAAACTAACAACCCAAAACCAAATAATACACACAAGCCCAACTCCCAAGTACTACGATACAAAACAAAACTACTATTAGGTCCAAACACCGACACAAAAATAAACAAAACATAAACACCACCTATATAAACCAAACACAAAAGTAAAGAATATCAACTGAACCCATAAACAATATAACAAATACAACTAGCTAATAACGCATTAACTACCAACAACACACAATAATAAATACAATGACTGGTAAAACAAAAAAACATCAACACACAAAAATACATAACAATAAAAATCTCCAACAACATATAATCTGTTCAGTCAAACAACCATCTACAGCACGAAAAGCCAACATAATAACAATTATACTAAAACAGACACAACCCAACCAAACTAACAACCAACAACCTCCACAACAATAGGCATAATACCATGATTAACACCGCACAACTCAGCACAATAACCAACAAATGACCCATGTTGAGACGGACAAAAAAACAAATGATTAAGACGACCAGGAACAGCATCCATCTTCAAATTCAACGAAGGAACAGAAAACGAATGGATAACATCACTAGATGTTACCACCAAGTGATAAGGCAAACCATAAACCACACGCAAAGGCTTATCAACTATAAAACAACCACCAACAGGAAATGAATCATAACAACCACCGGAATATTCATAAGTCCAATACCACTGATGGCCAATAATCTTAATAGTCTCCAAAGAAAAACAATCCAAATCACTAGTAATAAAATTTACTTTTAAAGCACACAAAACCAGCACAATCATAGTAGGAACAATAGTTCAAACCAACTCAACAACCTGATTCTCCCAACCAAATTCAACAGTTCCTACACCAACCGCCACATTCCAACATAATAAAACATACACAAAACAAATAATAAACACACAAACAGCCACAATATAACACACAATATCATAGTATAACAACGATAATTTCACTCTAACTAGCACAACCTAATAATTAACTTCAAATTCATTTAAAGTTACCTTGTTACGACTTACCTCAATAACAACCGAGGGTGACGGGCGGTGTGTACCTGAGCTAAACTCATTTCACATCAACAAACTAATTTAAACATTACTATTAAGTCCTAAATAATATCATATTACAACAACACCCTTATTAATGTAACACACAAAAACTCCCATAAGCAGCACATAGACTTGGCTTAACTAAAACTACACAAACTCAAACCATTAAACGATAATATCAAACCAGATATACACCAACATAACAAGAGTGAAATAATAGGTGGACCATCCTTTACTATGCATCTTCCCCTAACAAGAATCGCTCACTGCCAAACCATTTTAGTTACAAAACCAGGACAACATTTTAAAAATACATTAATGGGGTATCTAATCCCTGTCATCATATATATCACCACAAAATTTATTTACTAAACACCAACACAAAAAAATTTAACCTAACATTGAATATAAATAAACACGCACTATCCACATAAAAGCAAAGAAAACAGACTAACCGCAGATGCTGGCACTGTGTCCTATCCCCTCAAATTGCATCACCCTTATAAGACTCACGTCTTAACAAAAAATCAACTGCTGATAAAATAATCAGAAAACATAACAAACTAATCATAAATAAACAAATTTCATGCAGCCAATGAAACAAAACTTTCTATTGCCACAGTTAAACAAACTAAAACACGGGGCCACAAACCACAACCCTAATCAGTTTTTGCAAAACCAACCACAAATTCGCATTCAATAAAAAAATTCACTGTCCTTTCGTACTGATAAACTTCTACAATAGATAAGAACCGACCTGGCTCACGCCGGTCTTAACTCAACTCATGGAGGCTAAAATGGTCGAACAGACCTATAATCTCAGCTACTACACCAAAACCATAGCCTAAGTCAACATCGAGGTGGCAAACAATTAATTCGATAAGACCTCTTATTAATCATCACACTGTTATCCCTAGGGTAACTTAGCCCAATAAACCTATCACATTTCAGGGTCATAATATTTATAAAACACCAAAAATTGCCCCAAACAAAAACAAAAGATCCTAGGGTCTTTCCGTCTTACTAAAAATAAAGGATTCTGAACCCTTAAAATCAATTTCAATAAAATACCAAATATTCATACCAATCACGTCAAACCATTCAAACAAGCCCCCAATTAAAAGGCAATTAATTATGCTACCTTTGCACAGTCAATATACTGCGGCCATTAATTAACTAACATTGGGCAGGCACTACCAGCTATAATTCAAGTTGGAAATGTTTTTAATAAACAGACGGAAAGAACTCAAGAAATAAATAGCATAATAAAATTACTCATTCAACGATAATATAACAGCCAAATATCACAAAAAGTTGTTTAAACAATTAACAAATCACCAAAATAAACAAAACCATATTTATAACAATATAACAAAAACTAGGTACCCCTAACCTTATTAAACAACACAAAAATACTAAATGTATAAAAACATAAATGACCTTCTAGCCACATACATTACTATAAATAACCAACAACTAAACAGTTATAAAGATCTACGACTTACTTATCACTCCATGAATTTAATTTAAAAAACTTTACCCAAGTTTTAAACAATGCCAAACAATTAAACTCAAGATCAGAGCCTTTCGGTATAAAAAAATACTTTACAAAACTCCGCCAAGCATGATGCAAAAGGCAAATAAACCAAAAAAACCAATATCACAGCTAAAAAACCAGGTCAGTGAATAATAACCAACTTAGACTTACAAAATCCACATTATAAACTTTAACTAACTAACCAGCAACAAACACATAAGTACAATCATCAACCCAACGCATATAATAAACACCATAAGTATAATCCACATTATACGTATAGCAAAAATAATCATTATGACAAGCCACAGGACTCATCAAATAATCCACCAAACCAAAAGACCTGTACGAACCCAACACCTCATTCTTATTCACTATAGACTCCCACAAAATAAAAACAAAAAAACACCCACTAAACGCAGATATAAAAGAACCAACCGTACAAACCACATTAATCCAATTATACCTATATTCATAAATACACACACGACGTGGCAACCCACACAAACCAAAATAATGCATAGGGAAAAAACAAAGATTAAAACCTATATTAGAAATTATGCATTGACATTGTAATAAACACTTATTCAATCTCAAGCCAGTAATCAAAGGCCATCACCAAATAAACATAACAATAATACTCATATAAGAACCTAACGACATAACATAATGAAAATGAGCTACTACAAACCAAGTATCATGTAAAACATTATCCAACACACAAGCAGACAAAACTATACCAGTGACGCCCCCAAACGTAAATAAAACTATAAAAGAAATAACCCACCACAAAACAGGATCACTAGCATTAACATTAGAATTCAATAACATATACAACCAAGTAAACACCTTTATACCAGTAGGAACACCTATAATCATAGTAACAGAACTAAAAAAAACAGCAGTCTTCACATCTAATCCAACAGTAAACATATGATGTCCCCAAACACTACTACCTAAACACACTATAGAAAACATAGCAAACAACAACCCATAAAACCCAAAAACATCCAAATTAGAACTAATCCTCAAACAAATATGACTAATAACACCAAATCCAGGCAAAATCAACACATAAACCTCTGGATGACCAAAAAACCAGAACATATGTTGAAATAAAATAGGATCACCACCACCCAATGGATCAAAAAAAGCAGAACAAAAATTACGATCAAATAAAAGCATAGTAATAGCAGCAGCTAAAACAGGCAACGTCACCAACAACAAAATAGAAGTAAACAGATAAGACCAAAGAATTATAGAAGTACGAGAAAACACTCTAGTCATAAAAACCCTGTACAAAGTACTAATAAATTTAATAGAACTAAAAACTCTAGAGACACCTGCCAAATGCAAAGAAAACATCAAAAAATCAACACCATAACTCCTAGAAAAATACGAAGAAGACAATGGAGGATAAAAAGTCCAACCAACACCAGCCCCCAAACACATCCTAATCAACAAAAAAACCAACGAAGGAACTAAAAGCCACGCACTCAAAGCATTCAAACGCGGTAAATTCAAATCAGACAAACCACCCAACAAAGGCAATAAATAATTCCCAAACCCACCAATCAATATAGGCATCAAGAAAAAAAAAATCATTATTATACCATGATTCGTAACCAAAAATTTATAACAATCCAACGGTATAACATTATAATAAGGCTCCAAAAAATTAACACGAATCAACAAACTAAACCTCAAACCAACAAAACCCGATCATACACCCAATAAACTATAAATCATACCTATACGCTTATGATCCAAAGTTAACACTCACCTACACAATCACATAAATTTCATAACCGCAAGATGACCAAAACAAGTCCCTAAATGTTTTGAAAACATACAGTCAAAATTAACTTAACCTCACATAAACCAAAGAGAAAGTCAAACCTAAATGACACAAAATTATTAGCAGTAACTTCACAATTTTCTCCAAACACACCCATTAATAAACTCAACGCACATACCCACTAAACAATTCAACAACAAACCCAAAAAACATCACCAACAAAAAAAAATAATAATACCAAAAATTATCAAACAAAACTCCCTGAAAAGGCATATTCAACAACAAAGATATCTCCAAATCAAAAATAACAAACACCACCAACAACAAAAAATAAGTAAACCTAAAACAATCCAAACTCACCATAGCAGGAAAAAAACCACACTCATAAGAACTACACCACTCGAACCCTAAAACACCAAACTTATCCAACAAACCACAATTAAAAAAATAAATAACAAAACCCAACAAAAAAAAAACAAAAAAAACAAAAAACAAAACAACCATCTAACCCACAGTGGCAACCACATTACTGAGGTAAGAACCCAGCTCTTAATTATTAGATATATGAGCATATTATTAACGGAAAATAAATTCACAATTTACTATATCAAAGTAACCTGCTATGCAGCCCTATTAACCAAACCTCTCCACGAGACCAAGGGTCCCCAAAACCCACATTCTTAAATTAAACTAAAGCAAGTTATACCGACCATAATGGTAATAACCATTTCTTGAAGTTAACAGCATCACGATTTTAATAATCTATACAGACATAAAAACAACATAAAATTTAATTTACGATTACAAAAAATCCTAAAATCAACACACACAAACAAACCTCCCAGAAAAATTTAACAAAAAAATCATAACGAACACGTGGTAAAGTCGCTCGAGCCCACATAAAAAACAGTAAATTAAACACCAACATGAACATACCAACAATACCACCACCAACCAACAATACCACCACCAACCATGAAAATATATATATGACAATATACTCACAAGCAAACAAGCACGTAAAATATATACCACTATACTCAACATTAAATCCTCTAACCAATTCACTTTCAGCCTCCCCATAATCAAATGGAGTACGATTAGTCTCACACAACACACACACCAAGAATAACCCATAAATTAATGGGAATAATAATCAACTTCACCAGTAACTATAATAAAAATCAATTAAATTATACCCACAACAACATAAAGCGCAAAAAATAACCACACACATAAAACAAGCCTCAAACCTAACAGATCCAAAAGCACATCGAACCGACCTTAAAAAAGAATAACTATTGTAACTACCCCAACCAGTACACAACAAGGAATACCTAGAAATTCTAGAAGCAGCTAAAAATCATAACACAGAAAGCATACTATAACTAACTCTATAATATCTACCATAAATAAACGAATACACCACAACCAAAACTATCAACAACAAAACACCAAATAAACCAACATACCTACGACTCTGAAAGTAAAAATTCTTAAACTTAATTACTAACTTCAACAAATCGGCAAACCTCTGCAGCAAACCAATGATACCAACCTTATTAGGGCCCTTACGAAATTGAGAATACCCCAAAACCTTACGTTCACCTAAAACAAAAAAAGCAATTATTAACAAACTAATCAACAAACCAAAAACCCCAGAGATTAATCCCAAAACAACCATTAAAGCAACCTGATCGGCAGAATCACCATCAACAAGACAAATTGACATTCTAAATAAACTAAGATCGCTAACATAAAGGCAACTTACCTATCATTGAGATGCAAACTCAATATTTTTAATAAAACTATAATGTTAAACCTAGTAAAGCTCAATATGAGTTCAATCGCGTGTAAAACGAAAATTTTATATAAACTACATTACACTACTGACTATAAACAAAAACAGACCGACTACTCAACTCAATAATTAAATACATTACTGTAAAAATAATCACCACCCAACTTAAACAAAAAAAACTGTTCAGAAAAGCTATAAACAACTCAAGGCAGCAGAACATAAATAGAAGAATAAAATATACCGATACACACTCTTAACTTATAAACCAAAGGCATTGACACAGGTGTTATCAACAACAAAAAACAAAACAACCAAAAATAGTAACCCTTTAAATCCGTTGAATCAGATATAACCACAAAATAAATAATTCTACACAACGCCCAAAAAGAATAATACCAATAAATAAAAAAACAAATATCTGTTCCACTACAAAAACACGCAACAACCAACGTAGCGACAGAAGATAAAGATATATGACACCATATATATTCCCAACTTAACCTAAAAAACCACACCAGACACCTACAAACAAATATAGTCAACCCGCAATCAACAAACACCAAATCAAATCCAGAGATTTGGTACAAAAAACAGAAAAATAACACAGGAAACTTCATAACAACCCTTAAAAGAAATATGAACACTCAACTACCAACCCTAAACACACGATACACTCACAACATAAATGGAAATAAACCAAACTTTACAACAAACCCAAAAAAAACAAAATAATACAATCCATTAATTAACAACCCAGAAACCAACAACACAGACGATAACCCAGACATTATTATATATCTAAGCACAGATCCGTATAAATTATAAAAATTCAAACCAAACCCCAAAAAAAAAGAAGGAACAACCGCCAATCCACACAACTCTAAAAAAACTCAAAACCCAAACAATCTATCAACAACACAACACAAAAAACAAAATAACAAAGAAAATACCAACGAAAAAACAACAACATCAAAATAAAAAACCCGTAAAAACATTCAACGAACTAATGATCAACTGAAAAATCCAAAATCCTAGTCACAATAAATCAATGGATTGACGCAACAAAAACCTCATAAAAAAACAATAAAACTAAAATCAACACCCACCAACAACTTACAAAGCACAAATTACCTAATGCAACAGCACCAAAACACCCTAACCTAATATTAATAAAAGGACGCAAAATCAACACTATAGGACGAATAACATAACTAATAGACTCGGCCACACACACTATAAAACATATGTACAAAGGTGTACCCAACGGAACGAAACTAGCAAAAAATCTATTAACTTTACTAAACACACGACACATAAACAATGACACAAACATAACAAAAACCACACCGAACAAAAAAACAAAAAATAAATAAAACCTATAACAATAAGGTAAACGATAAACTAAAAATCAAAACAAAACCAACATTAATAAAACAAAATAATAATACGACGCACCCTTTAACACCAACACATAAAATCGACCCATTAAAGAACCAAAATCATTAACCACAATCATCAAAGTCAACCAGACACAACAATGTGTAAAATGGAGACATGAACCCCACAGTTTAATTAACTTACCAGTTTCTCTAACAAAAGTTATCCCCAACTCTTCAAATTGATGCTTTAATTTAAGCTAAAAGAAATTTAACGGACAACTAATCTCCTTTATGACCAAAACACAAAATGCAAAAACACCTCATTAAACCACTATAACACAATTTCCCCAAAATAACACCAAAAAATCAAAAAGCATAAAAAAAAATAATAACAGTAGTAAGAAACACCAACAAATTCATAATACTCCCTCCGAATCAACAAATGACCACATAAAACTAAAGGAACCAACCCACCAAAAAATAAATAACACACCCAAAATAATAAATAAAATAACACACCAGAACACTCACTGACCAAATATACCTCACAAAAAAACTGTATAGTTGTCGGAAAAGAACACAACCTCAACATACTAAACGCCATGATAGCCATCCTAGCAACTCCACCAACACCAGACTTTAACAAAACTCAATTACGAGTGTTTGAGACATCATAAAAACACCACAACAAACCAAACACCAAACCCGCACTTAACCCATGACCTAAACAATAAAAAAACCTGTAACCAATACTAACCCAATCTCCCACAAAAAAACCTAAAAACGGGACTACAATATGCGATAAACTCAAAAACGCCAACCAACGCTTACCATCAAGCTCTCCACACGCAGTAACCAAAAACCCAACAGAAGCCATACAACAAATAAATAAATAACCAGCAAAAGTTAAATCAAAGACAAAAAACGCACTACGATAAACACCCAATAAACCTAACTTCATAATATACCCGCTCAAAAAAATAGACACTACACTAGTAGCCTCGGCATGAACTATAGGTAACCAAGTATGAAAAGGAACCAAAGGAACCTTAGTAAAAAATACAAATGACAAAACATAAAAAATTACCAAAGAAACATTGTCACCATAGTGCCAATCACTAAAAAAGAATGACCCTTTAATATAGGACAAATACAACAAAATGATAATCAACGGCAAACTAGTACTCAACAAATAGCCAGAAAAGTACCACCTAGCCAAAAACCGCTCAGAATAAGGAGATTCACTAAAAATCAAATATAGCAAAGGAAACATAGACAATTCATACACACATCAAAAAAGTACAGAATGGTTTACACAAAAACATATAACAGCAAAAACGATACTAACAATCAAAAAAAACCGAACCCGTGCTACTAATAAACCAAATAGCATAAATTGTCTATACAAACCTAAAATTAGCACCAATATTATCAAATAAAATGATACCGAATCAAACACAAATAACCCATTAAATACCTTATCACACACCAACCAACAACAACCAACACCAGACCTATACAATAAACAAAACAACAAAACCACATAAACAATTAAAAATCAACCAATTCCAAAAAATACGAACATTCTCACACTCGAGTCAACACAGTCAACCTAATGATAATCTCAACAGTAGAAACTACCATCAACACTATAAAAATAATATGACCATCCAAAGAAGAAAACAATAAGCAGAATAAAAGAATCAACACATTAAATTTCTCAAGCACAATCAAACTATTTAAAAAACGACCAACAGTTAAAAAATAGCTAATCATAATTACAAAGCTGAACAATAAAAACAAAGTCACCATCTTATAACAACACAACTAATACAACTTAAAAACAAGCATCATCAGTACCATAATTACCCTAAATAACTGACAAACCACCAAATAAGGATACTCTGGATGACATCTACCCAAATAAGTCAACGACAAAAATAAACTTACAATCAACCAAAAATTTATCTGACGCCAAACTCTATAAACTCTAGACCCACCATCAGTAGGTACTCACAGTAAAAAAACGAAAGACACAATCAACAACAACCCACCAATCTTAGAATTAATACACCGAAGAATAGCATAAAATGCTAAAAAATACCACTCTGGCTTAATACTAACAGGAGTATTCAAGTAATCGGCCTCCAAATATGCCTCAATATCAACTAATAAATCAGGAACAAAAAACAACCAAAAAACCACTAACCTACAAGTAACCAAAAACAACACCAAATCCTTAATAGAAAAGTATGAATGAAAATACACTAAATCATTAAACGAATAAAATGAAAACAACGGATTACTATTACCGACCTTATGCAAATAAAACAAATGAACGACCATCAAGCCCAATATCACAAAACCCAAACAAATATGAACAGACAATACACGAATCAACGTAATACCAGATACGGAAAACCCACCAACCACATACTTATAAACTATAGGACCAACCACAGGCAACCTATCAACAATCGAAGTAAGGACAGTAGCAGCCCAATAAGACATTTGATGTCAAGGTAAAATATAACCAGTAAACGCTTCACCCATAACTAATAAATACAATACAAAACCAACATTCCAAACACCCTTCTTAACATAGCTACCATAATACAAAGCCATACCCATATGAAAAAACAACAAAATAAACAAGACATTAACACCAACCATATGTCAATACCGCAAGCATCAAGTAAAAAAAGAATCATTAGACAAATTCATGACCATAAAAAATCTACACATAAAATCAGCCACATACAAAAAAGACAACAGCACCCCAGTAAAAATCTGAAGAACCATAAACATAGATAACACAAAGCCACTGCTTCAATAATAATTAAGAGAATAATTAATTGGTAAATCTATCAAATTACGCCGAAACAACACAATCATCTAATTACCAATACAACAAGTATTCAACAGAACCACAATCTATTAGTTTAAAATAACCTATTAGTAATTTAACACACATAAACAACAGTATACACAAGAAGCCATATATAATCAACAAAATGCCAATACCACGTCAACACAGTACAACGGTACACACCAAATCTATCACTTCCTACCAAAAACAATGTTACCAACCCAATAACCCCCAACACAACATGCCTAAAATGTAAACCAACAGTACAAAAGCTACTCGAATAAAATCCACCATCAACAATGTTAAAACTAATCTCCTCCATCTCTAAAACCTGCAACACAACAAAACCCAAACCCAAAACTATAGTTACAAACAAAAACAAATCACAATAACGCCAACCAATTAAATGATGAAAACCAGTAACAGTAATACTAGACCCTAATAAAACAAAACATCCTACAAACGGAATTTCTAATGAACTAGATAAACTACTATAAGACCAACAATCAAAAAACAAACAACAAACCAAAAACCTACCAAAAATCGCCACCTCACTAAAAACAAACAATCAAAATGCAGACTCGTAATGATGAACCCTAGCACACAACCCATCATATAAAAAAATAACTATTAACAACCCAACACAAACCAAAACAACAAATACAAATCTAACCTTCCACATAAATAACCCAACCAAACCTAAACCAACAAAAGAAGCACTAAACGCAGGAACCACAGACATACCATACATTGCCTAAACCTAGATCATTTTTTTGGAAAAAAAACATAATGCAAACTTATACTAACAACATTACCAATATCACATTATTGATTTAACCAAAACACATACGTAAATCAATAATGTTATTAATACTATACATATATGGGGCCCCTACCCCATATATGTATAGTATTAATGAGAGACTATACATATTTACTTTCGTTCTATTATTATATTTATTACTATAATATATTAACATTCAAATTTATTTACACAACTAAAACATAGCTTAACAAACCGAGCATACTAAATAAAAAAATTTTTAACATTATTCACCCATAAATCATACTACCAAAACGACCAACACCATGAAACAACACTACCATCAAGTAATCTCACCGAACAAAAAAAAAATTAACCACAGATAAAATATCATAAAATATTTCATAAAATCACTCAACTAAATTATCACACCCAAATAATCTACTTCTCCACCAGCTAAACATCATACTTTCACAAAACATAACAGATATCCATAAAGCCAAAAATTGTACAAACACCAAACTCACACTACAAACCACCGATAAATACCTAACCTCGTCTATCAGAAAGAATACATAAAATTTAACAAACAACCAACAATAAACCATTAACCCAGAGCCAAAACAAAATAACACACCACAAGATAAACTACTCTTCACAGAACACAGAATTCTGCATAACCGAAAAGAATACAAATATGATAAAAAAACACACACTCCTACCGCCAAGCTAACTATAACGTTAACAGCAACACCTAAAAAAGTACTTATTAGAAAGTGCTTAGTAAAAAACACCCCAATAAACGGGACACCGGATAAACCAAGAATCACAGCAAATAACCCAAACAAATTTCATGACCCATACATAACAGACCTATAAACACAATTTCTAGCCTGCGAACCACCACTACCAGTCATCACATCACCAACTAACATAAATAAAATACACTTAGATACGCCATGACTTATCAACTGAAATAGTGACAACGCAACATCACCAAAAATCAAGTACAAAACGCACCAAGAAATATTATTACAAGTTGACAAAGCCACAATCTTCTTTAAATCAAGAAAAAACAAACTACTAACACCAGTTACAAACACCGTTAACAAAAGCATAGTACTAAAAATAATCACCGACCAACTAAAATGCAACAAATAATCATAACGCATAACAAACCAAACACCAGCAGCAACTAAAGTAGAAGAGTGAACCAAAGAACTTACTGGTGTGGGGGCCCGCATGGCCTCCAACAACCACCTAATAAAAGGATAACCAGCACTCTTAGAAAATATTATAAAAAAAAAGCACACAAATCAAGGAATAACACCACCATAAATATAACACCTTAAACCAATTAAAACAAACAAACATAAATCACCAAATCGAGACGACACCAACGTGATAATAGAAGAACGCAAACTTAAAAAATTATCATAAAATAATATCAAAAAAAACCTAACAACACCCAAATATTCCCAAAAAATTAACGTGCACAAGTAGTCACCAGTACACACTAACGCACCCATGACACTGACAAACAAAACAATCAACTTCAACAACATAAACCCAATATACCCACCACCAAAATAATGACCAGTATAATAGTAAGCATAAAAAAAACATATCAAAAGCATAACCACCACACCAAACGTTACCTCATCAAAATCAAAATTAATTAACCAATAACAACCCATCAGAGACAAAAACCTCAACCTAACCAAAAAACTAACGCTACTAATCAACAAAAAATACAATAATAAACACAAACCTATACTAACACACAAAACACCAATCATCAAACATACGATACATAAATATCCGCTCTTATGGCCGTAACATAAGCCAACTTATATGTCTCAAATGACAAAATAGCTAGGAAACATCCATAATTAATGCTTAAAACTAACTCATATAACCTTCTGACATAGCTACCCACTCCTATAAAACCTGTCTTGTCAGCAAAAACAACCAAAATGACTTCAAATCAAATATATACACAGGTAACACTACCATCAAATCAACCAAATAGTAAAGAGACAACTAATCATAAATTAAACCTAAATTAACCCCATATATTAAAAATTTTTCTGGCATCTTTACAAAAAATTTTTTTAATCAATTGGGCATATCAAGCCGAATAAAATAAAAAATTTTATTCGGCTTGATATGCACTAGACTTTGAAAAAATTCAAATTTAACTTATGTACATAAGTCGTATTTGAATTTTTTCAAAGTCTAGTGCATATCAAGCCGAATAAAATTTCGACAAAAATTCAAAAAAATTCCTGATCAACTTCCCAGATTTCAAAGGGTTTACAACCCACCACATTAAAAATATGCTAAATCAGT